TACTTAAAGATGTCACATCTCTTTAACATCTTCAGTGTCACGCTCTATATAAGCTATTTAAGTTAAATCCCAAATCTTAACCCCATAATGACTACCAACCAAATAACAAAAATAGATAAATAAATTTTCATTCTATTATTCTGAAGCCATTGGATTAAGGTAGAACCAAAAACTAGTAAAGTAAAAGCTCCTTGGCCGCCCAACTTTTCTCTCCACCCCTGGTCTATACTCTTAAGAGAAGAATACCCCAATTTTAAAGGGGTGAAAACTAAACCTAATGTAGATAACATAGGTATAAATCACATCGAACCAATAAATCTAACTTCCGAATAAACCTTAAGTCTGTTCAGTCTCTCTCCAACACCCAACTTAGCAACCTCATAACCCAACCAGCCTCCTAATAAACTAACAGCCAAAGCTATTAACTTTATTAAAGGAGGTAAACAAACCATAGTCGGCGAGGGAAATAAGAGTCATCTTAGTATTCTCCCTCCCAACACAGACATAAATAATAAACCACTCATACCCCTCAATATTGGGTACCCCTCATCACTCATTGGGTGACACGCTCCCAAATTAACACCTCCTGTTATACTATAATACACTAAACGTAAAGAATAACATACAGTCAACCCTGTAGAAAAGAAAAATAAAAAATAAGAAAGTGAATTCAAACTTCTTAATCTAGCTACCTCTAAAATTAAATCCTTAGAATAAAATCCTGCTAAAAAGGGTATACCACACAAAGCTAAATTAGCTACATGTAAACAAGACGTAGTAAAAGGTATTTGTATAGTTAAAGACCCTATAGTCCGAATATCTTGAGAGTCCTTTATATTGTGGATTACGGCACCAGCGCATATAAATAAAAGCGCCTTAAATAAAGCATGTGTTAACAAATGAAAATATGCTAAATTTGCGTACCCTAAAGATAAAATTCTCATTATCAAACCTAACTGTCTCAACGTAGACAGAGCAATAATTTTCTTAAGGTCAAACTCAAAATTTGCTCCTAGACCGGCCATAAACATTGTCAGCCCTGAAATTAATAAAAGCAACTTAAACCAAAATGTTCCCTCAAGTAAAGGTCTAAACCGAATTAATAAATACACCCCCGCAGTTACTAAAGTAGAAGAATGAACCAAAGCAGAAACTGGGGTAGGAGCTGCTATCGCTGCAGGTAACCAAGCCGAAAACGGGATTTGGGCACTCTTCGTCATAGCCGCCACAACAACCAACGCCCCAACAATAAACAATTCTAAAGATTCCTCTATTCCTTGTAAATAAAAAATATAATTAAAGCTTCCGAAGTTTAAAAACCAAGTAATGGCAATTAATAATGCTACATCCCCAATTCGATTTGAAAGAGCAGTAATTATCCCAGCGTTATATGACTTTACATTTTGATAATAAATTACCAAACAATAAGAAACCAAACCTAAACCATCCCACCCTAACAAAATGCTAATTAAATTAGGACTAATAATTAACAACATCATTGACAAAACAAACATTAAGACTAGCAAAATAAATCGGTTAATATTGAAGTCTCCTCCTATATACTCAGAACTATAAAAAATTACTAAAGAAGAAATTAATAAAACAAAGCTTATGAAAATTAAAGATATCCAGTCTAGAAGGACTGTTATAACAACATTCACTCTGTTAAGGGTAAAAATTTCCCATTCTAAAAAGAAAATTGTACCCTTTAAAAGGAACCAGACCCCTAAAATAAATCTTCTAAAACTACACAAAAATAAAAATACAAATCTACTAAAACAAATACATACATTTCACATTATAGTCTAAGGCGAAACCGCATCTTCGGCACCACAAACCAAAATCTTCATTAAACTACCTAAACTAATCTAAAGCCACAACATAATTGGCTCACTCTTTAAAATTAAAAGATTTAAAGGAACTCAATGTAAAAATAGTAAAAGATACTCTCGTGTGTACCCAGAACTCACCGCAAATAACCCTGCAAAATACTTACCATGTTGTCTATAAGAAAATAAAAACAAAGTATACGCCGCACTGAAAAAGGAAATAAGTGAGATTATTAAAATAGTTGTTCAACTCCAACCAACTATGCTGTTAAGAAGACTAACCTCTCCTAGGAGGTTTAAACTCGGAGGTGCAGCCATATTAGAAGATCTAAGTAAAAACCACCACATAGCTAAACTAGGTATGAAGTTTAATAAACCTTTATTAATCAACAAGCTCCGACTCCCCAACCGCTCATAAGATATATTAGTTAAACAAAATAACCCCGATGAACACAATCCATGCGCGATTATTAAAGTATACGCGCCACAAATACCCCAATAATTTAAAGTTATGACACCCCCTAACACTAGTCCTATGTGAGCAACTGAAGAATAGGCTACTAAAGCCTTTAGATCCGTTTGACGTAAACATATTAATCTCACAATAAACCCTCCTACTAAACTAACACCCACCCAAATATAATTAAACTTTACAGCTAATGGACTCAAAAAAGAGTAAACCCGGAGTAACCCATAACCCCCAAGCTTAAGTAACACCCCCGCCAAAATCATAGACCCTCTCACAGGAGCTTCAACATGAGCTTTTGGTAATCACAAATGTACTAAAAATATAGGTATCTTAACTAAAAATGCAAAAATCATTACTAAGTACAGTAATCTCACCTCTGAAAAAGCTCCCATCATTACTAGAGGTACAAACAATGTACAGCTAAATACCAAAATATAAAAAATTCCAACTAACAAAGGTAAAGAAGCCAGTAGTGTGTAAAACAAAAGATAAAGCCCAGCTTGAACTCGTTCGGGTTGGTACCCCCACCCCATAATAAGTAACAAAGTAGGAATTAAAGAACTCTCAAAATACAAATAAAACAAAAATAAATTCACGCTCGTAAAGGTTAGGTACAACATTACCAGCAAACCTACTACTATAAAAATAAATAAGCTAGGATAATACCCAGTCTTTTTTACTCCCTGGCTCGCCAAAATCATCAAAGAACAAATTCAAAAACTTAACAGAATTAAACCGTAAGATAAAATATCTAAACCTATAAAGTAAGAGAAGTATCTGAATAAGCCTAAATAAGGCAACCATAAAATAAATAATATTATCAGTAGTATTATAGCAACGATAATAACATTCCAAGCTCCTCTCACTATTACTAAAGGGATCAAACTCACAATACCCACCAAAAATTTTAACATTGTAAAACTCTAAATGTTTGAAAATAATCATTCCCATGAGTACGAATTATAGACACCAAAACTCCTAAACCTAAAGCTCCCTCACATACAGCCAAAGTCAAATACACCATTAAAAAATAATACTCCATTTCATACCCCCTCAAATAATAAAATAAAATCATATATAAACATAAAACCATAAACTCTAAACTTAAAAGCATAGCCAAAAGGTGCTTACGCTTAGCCACAAACACCCCAGCCCCACTAAAAAATAATAAGCTAAATACACACAACCCCATTAATTTTAACATTAGTTTTAATAGTTTAAGCAAAACGCTGGTCTTGTAAACCAGAAATGGAAAATTTCCTTAAAGCTTCAAAGAGAAAGACTAATCCCCAACTCTAGTCCCCAAAACTAATATTTTAATAAACTACTCTTTGTTTTGTTACTCACCCTAACCATCACCATTATTATAACCAGATTATTATTTCTAATGATAAACCACCCTTTAGCGATAGCCTTAGTTCTACTTATACAGACCTTGGCCATCACTCTATTTACAGGTCTAACGAGTCCTACATACTGATTCTCATATATCTTATTTTTAGTCTTCCTTGGAGGTGTACTAGTACTATTTATCTATGTCACCAGACTGGCATCCAACGAAATATTCTCTGTCTCCACAATAGGAACCTTAATAATCCTCTCAACAATAATCCTATCATTAATAACTTTCCTGCTTGGAGACTCGTTTCTAACCCACATAATAATTGAACTCCAACCACTCCAGCCACTCAATGAGAGATACCTTTACACCACCTTAGCTAAACTATACACAGCCCCAACCTTCCTATTAACTCTAACTTTAGTACTATACTTACTAATTACCCTAATCGTAGTAGTGAAAATCACAAGTATCCACACAGGTCCCTTACGGCAAACGTACTAATGTTTAAACCTATACGGTCTCATCACCCCCTCTTTAAAATCGCTAACGGGGCCCTTGTGGACTTACCCGCACCCTCCAACATCTCTACATGATGAAACTTCGGAAGCTTACTCGGCCTATGTCTAATCTTACAAATTGCTACAGGGCTATTTCTAGCAATGCACTACACAGCCCACATTGATTTAGCATTCTCTAGAGTCGCCCACATTTGCCGAGATGTAAACTACGGATGACTTCTACGTACCCTGCACGCTAATGGCGCCTCTTTCTTTTTTATTTGTATCTACCTACACGCCGGACGTGGAATATACTATGGGTCATATTTGTACCTGCACACTTGAATAATCGGCGTCCTAATTCTATTCCTAGTTATAGGAACCGCCTTCATAGGATATGTTCTCCCATGAGGTCAAATATCTTTCTGAGGAGCAACAGTTATTACAAATCTACTATCGGCTGTTCCTTACCTTGGAACTGACTTAGTTCAATGGGTTTGAGGTGGGTTTGCTGTTGATAACGCTACCCTAACTCGATTTTTCACCTTTCATTTTCTTCTACCATTTATTGTTGCTGCAGCAACAATAGTACACCTTTTATTCTTACACCAAACAGGATCAAACAATCCCCTTGGGGTAAACTCTAACGTAGACAAAATTCCCTTTCACCCATACTTTACCTTCAAAGATATTGTTGGTTTCCTCATTATACTAGGTATTCTAACACTCCTAACCTTGTTAGAACCCTACCTTTTAGGGGACCCAGATAACTTTATCCCAGCTAACCCTTTAGTTACACCGGTACACATCCAACCCGAATGATACTTCTTATTTGCCTACGCAATTCTCCGTTCAATCCCCAATAAACTAGGAGGTGTAATCGCCTTAGTAGCCTCAATTGCCATTTTATTTATCCTGCCTTTTACAAATAAAAGCAACTTTCGAGGTTTAGAATTTTACCCAATCAACCAATCTCTATTTTGATCTTTACTTTCAATAGTAATTCTATTAACTTGAATTGGAGCTCGACCAGTCGAAGACCCTTATATTTTAACAGGTCAAATCTTAACAGTATTATATTTCTCCTACTACTTAATTAACCCTTTAATACTAAAGACTTGAGACAAAATACTAAACTAGCTAGTTCTGCTGGGCAGGTCATGTCTTGAAAACATATTTGAGGAGTTCAAATCTCCTACTGGCTTATACTCAATAATTTACTAAATTATCAGTACCCTTAAGCCTCTGAAAAACACCAAGAAATTTAACGCCACCGGTAGGAAACTTTTCCACGCCACATACATCAACTTATCATAACGAAATCGAGGGAGGGTTCCCCGAACCCAAACAAATGCAAAAGACACGAGCGTTAATTTAAAATAAAAATAAAACCTCAAAGTATCTCCTCCCATAAATAAAATCACAAACAACATTCTCATAAACAAAATTCTAGCATACTCAGCTATAAAAATAAGAGCAAAGCCACCTCTTCTATACTCAACATTAAATCCTGAGACTAACTCGGACTCCCCTTCCGCAAAATCAAAGGGGGTTCGATTAGTCTCTGCGAGGCTCGACGCAAACCACACCAAACCTAAAGGTAACACCAAAAACAGAAACCATGTGTACTCCTGGTACAAAATAAAGTCATTTAAGTTATACCCTTCCACCAAAAATACAAAAGTCAATAAAGTTAACGCTAAACTTACTTCATAAGAAATTGTTTGGGCTACCGCACGTAACCCTCCTAATAAAGCATAATTTGAGTTCGACGCTCACCCAGCTACCATAACTGCGTAAACTCCTAATCTTGTACAACATAAGAAAAACAATAATCCTAGAGTAAAGGTAAATATCCCCGAATAAAAAGGGAAAATTGCCCACACAACTAAGGATAAAAATAATCTTAGAATCGGAGAAATGTAATACGGGAAATAATTAGAAACCGTCGGGAAAGTTTGTTCTTTCGTAAACAGCTTAATTGCATCCGCAAAAGGTTGGGGAATACCCCAAATTCCTACCTTATTAGGGCCCTTACGAATCTGAATATACCCTAAAACTTTTCGTTCTAGTAAAGTTAAAAACGCAACACCTACTAAAACACACACTACTAATAGAATCCCTCTAATTACAGATATAATAACATCCTTTCTAAACACTTGTTACCTGAAGAAACCCCTTCATTTGTAGATCCTAAATCTGCCGCACTAATCTGCCAAAGTAACAATATTATTCAAAATAAAAGAGTATCCCTAGGAGTAGGTCCTTTCGTACTAAACTCCTTATTTTATTTGAGGATAGAAACCAACCTGGCTCACGCCGGTCTGAACTCAGATCATGTAAGAATTTAAAGGTCGAACAGACCCAACATTAAAACGGCTACATTTTAAATTAATCTTAATCCAACATCGAGGTCACAACCCTTCTTGTCGATTAGAACTCTCAAAGAAGATTATGCTGTTATCCCTAAGGTAACTTAAACTTGTAATCGTAAAACACGGATCCTTTAACCAACAACCATTGTTTTTAAAAAAGAAAGTTTATTTATTTCTCTGTCACCCCAACAAAATATTAATTAATTATTAGGTTACCTCACCTAAACCTATTAACCACTCAATATAAAGCTCTATAGGGTCTTCTCGTCCTCCAATCCTATTTTAGCCTTTTGACTAAAAAGTTAAATTCTATATTGATACAAAAGAGACAGTCGGTACCTCATCCAACCATTCATGCCAGCCTCTAATTAGGAGACTAATGATTATGCTACCTTTGCACAGTCAAAATACTGCGGCCCTTCAAAAATCAGTGGGCAGGTCATACCTTCAATTAAACCTAAAAGCGATGTTTTTGATAAACAGGTGAGTACCAAATTTGCCGAATTCCTTTTATGAATCTTACATAACCAAATCTATACTTTAATCTATATTAATTTTATCATTATATTTAATTACACTTATTTGCAATTACTTCTTAATAAATAAACTAAACCCTTAAAAATTAATCTCCTCCCTAGTAAATTATAACACACTCCCTGATGGCTACCCTTAAGCCTACATGCTAGCTTGAACAATTTATTATAGTTTAGACATAAAGCTTATCCCCTACACCTTTAGCATCACACCTCTAAATAAATAAAAAGTAATATTTAAATTTAAATGCCTGAATTAAATTCATCTCTTAAGAAACTAGATATCCTTTAAACCGGTTAATGTCTCACTACTAAAATTGTATTGTTAATAAGTTTGTTACCCTAACTTCATACAAAATTAGCTCTTTAAACCTCGAGAAATAAAAATCCTTATATTATTTAATAAACCCTGATACAAAAGGTACAAAATAAATCTACTTTTATACTAATCATTTTTCAAATATTTCACAGATCCTTCACAGTACAATACCTTTAATTAGCTCTATTCTCTATACCCAACGCTGTTTGTAAAATTAATTTACCTAAATTAAAATACCCCCTAAATAACATTACATTCTCAAAACAACTGAATTTAACAATACCCTCCCAGTGTAAGTGGAAAGCTCTTAGAGCTTTATCTTGTCTTTCTAGATACACCTTCCGGTACATCTACTATGTTACGACTTATCTCACCTTAGAAAATGAGAGCGACGGGCGATGTGTGCATGTTTTAGCGCTACCCCATAAAATCTCCCTTAAATTTATTACCCCCAAATCCACCTTCATAAGTAACTCACATCACTTACTCCGTTTACATCTACGTAATGTAACCCACTATACTCTTAACCATAAGCTGCACCTTGACCTGACTTACTCCTTAATTTAGCTTCCCGAGTGTTCTCTACAAAGACACCCTATAACGGCGGTATACAAACTTAATAGATCAAGTAAATTTCATCGTGGACTATCGATTACGAAGCAGGTTCCTCTGGTAAGACTAAAACACCGCCAAATTCTTTGAGTTTCAAGAAAATATCTAATACTACTCAAGCTTATAACCTACATTTGGTATAATAGGGTATCTAATCCTAGTTTAAATACCAATATTCATAGCCTCACTCATTAAAGAGTTTAAAATAAAAATTTCACCTAGTTATTCCAAATCATTCCATTATCAAATTACGCTTACTACTAACCAACAAGAATTTCTCAGCCTCCTCGTTTAACCGCGGTAGCTGGCACAAATTTCACCAGACCTATAAAAATTACTATTTCTAAGATTCCCTAAAAATAATGTCAAATACTGCGGATACAAACCTTTCTTTTAGAAACACTGGTTCCCACTAAAATTTACATGTAAAATAATCTTACAGAAATCCTTAAAGCCAGAATAAAACTTTATTATTAATTTAATTAGATGGGTTTAGAAAGTTTTTGGTTAAGTTAGAAGGGTGAAAAAGGGTTTGAGGTTAAATTAGGAAAGCGAAAGGGGGAGGTTAAATTAAGAGGTAGGGGGAGAAGATTTAACACTATTATCTTACATCGATACCCCAAATAAGCCTTAACTTCAAATAAAACCAGAGGATGGCCAAGTCAAAAAGGCCCTCCTCCTACCCTGGTAGGGGCAACGTTTCTTCTTTTTAATAAAATACGGTGCCTGATTAAAGGATCATTTTGATAGAGTGAATTAAGTGGCTTTCCACTCGTATTACAAAGACTAGAATTAAACTAGTACCCAAAGTATCAAAAACTTGTGTGCGTCATACACCACTTTGTAGAATAGTAAGCTAAGGTTAAGCTACCAGGTTCATACCCTGTTTATGGGCATAGCCCCTATTCTAATCTTAAAAAATCCTTCACAACTGTTGTTCTCAAGAACCTTAATTGCAGGAACATTAATTACGGCCTCCTCAACAAATTGGTTAAGTTGTTGGGTTGGGTTGGAAATTAACCTTTTATCATTTATCCCTCTCATGTATAGACTTTCTCGGTTTGCGTCGGAGTCAGCCCTCAAATACTTCTTGGTTCAAGCTTTGGCCTCCGCCACCTTACTTCTGTTTATTATTCTAACATCCGCTTGATACCACACAAACTGATTTAGCCCACAACTAATTAAGTGCTATCCTTTATATATAATAACCTCAGCCCTTATACTCAAGGCGGGAATTGCTCCTTTTCACTTCTGGCTACCCGTCGTAGCTGAAGGGCTCGCCTGAACAGCTTTAATTATTTTGTTAACTTGGCAAAAAGTTGCACCATTCATTTTAATTCTGTACCTTGCTAAACCTAATATATTTATTGTTACCATTATCCTCTTGTCCGTCTTGGTTGGGGCCTTAGGAGGAGTTAACCAAACCTCTTTACGTAAAATTCTAGCTTATTCTTCTATTAATCACATAGGATGAATAATTAGCGCACTTTTAATTAGAGAAACCTTATGAATTACCTACTTTATTATATATGCCTTACTCAGTATTGCCGTCGTTAGCCTCTTCCGGGAATTTAATTTAAGTTACTTAAGTCAACTTTTTGGGGGTGGGAACCTTAGAAGAAGACTTAAACTATTGGTTTTTAGTAGTTTATTATCCATCGGGGGATTACCCCCTTTCTTAGGATTTTTGCCTAAATGAATAACTATTCAAGCCATAGTAGAGGCCGAGTTAACTGGAGTTGTTATTTGAATAGTCTTCATAAGTTTAGTTACTCTTTACTTCTATACCCGGGTAGCTTACGCAGCGATAATAATAACTCACTCAGAATTAAAATGATTTAACCTAACCCCGCTTAAAATTTCATCTATTCCTGCCGCCTTAGTTATAACCTCAGTTCTGGGTTTACCTCTTTGTTCACTTACTCTTATAATCAACTAAGGTTTTATGTTAATTAAACACATAGCCTTCAAAGCTATAAATGAAAGTTAAAATCTCTTAAGCCTTAGTTTACAACATCTTTGAATTTGCAACTCAAAATCTTAACTTAGAAGATAAAGCCTGGTAGAAGAGACTAATCTCCTAGGTAGATTTACAATCTACTGCCTAAACCTCAGCCATTCTGCCGCGACAATGATTATTCTCAACAAATCATAAGGATATTGGAACCTTGTATTTTATTTTTGGTGCGTGGGCTGGTATAGTTGGAACCTCTTTAAGTTTACTTATTCGGGCTGAACTTGGTCAACCAGGATCTTTAATTGGAGATGATCAAATCTACAACGTTATTGTAACCGCTCATGCTTTTATTATAATTTTCTTTATAGTCATGCCTATTATAATTGGGGGTTTTGGTAATTGACTCGTACCCCTAATACTAGGAGCACCTGATATAGCCTTCCCCCGAATAAATAATATGAGATTCTGGCTCCTCCCTCCAGCACTTACTCTTCTCTTAGCTAGTAGAATAGTTGAAAGTGGGGCTGGTACAGGGTGAACAGTGTACCCTCCCCTATCTGCTGGGATCGCTCATGCGGGAGCTTCTGTTGACCTTGCTATTTTCTCACTACATCTTGCAGGTGTATCCTCTATTTTAGGTGCAGTAAATTTCATTACTACAACTATTAATATACGAACTAGAGGAATAACACTTGATCGAATTCCCTTATTTGTCTGATCCGTAGTAATCACTGCGGTACTTTTACTATTATCTCTCCCCGTCTTAGCTGGAGCTATTACAATACTATTAACTGACCGTAACTTAAACACTTCATTCTTTGATCCAGCAGGGGGAGGAGACCCAATTCTTTACCAACACCTGTTTTGATTCTTTGGTCACCCTGAGGTATATATTTTAATCCTCCCTGGATTTGGAATAATCTCCCACATTATTAGCCAGGAGAGCGGAAAGAAGGAAGCCTTTGGCACCCTTGGAATAATCTACGCTATATTAGCCATTGGGCTCCTAGGCTTTGTAGTATGAGCCCACCATATATTTACTGTTGGTATAGACGTTGATACCCGAGCCTACTTTACCGCAGCAACAATAATTATCGCGGTTCCTACAGGTATCAAAATCTTTAGATGGTTAGCTACCCTCCACGGTACACAACTAACTTACAGCCCGTCTTTGCTTTGAGCTTTAGGTTTTGTATTTCTTTTTACAATTGGTGGGTTAACAGGAGTAGTCCTAGCCAACTCCTCAATTGATATTGTACTCCACGACACTTACTATGTTGTAGCCCACTTTCACTACGTACTGTCTATAGGAGCCGTATTTGCGATTATGGGAGGGCTGGTACACTGGTTCCCGTTATTCACGGGGTTATCCCTGCACCCCACTTGACTCAAAGTACACTTTGCTATTATATTTATCGGAGTAAATCTAACCTTTTTCCCGCAACACTTTTTGGGACTAAGAGGAATACCCCGTCGCTACTCAGATTATCCTGACGCCTATGCCTCATGGAATATCGTATCCACCATTGGAAGTACTATCTCCCTAGTGGGAGTTCTCATACTAGTATTTATTGTATGAGAAAGCTTCGTCAGACACCGTCAAGTAGCTTTCCCTATACAAATGACTTCGTCTATTGAATGATTCCACAGCCTACCACCCTCAGAACACAGCTACGCGGAATTACCAACTTTACTTAACTTCTAATGTGGCAGATTAGTGCAATGGATTTAAGCTCCATATATAAAGAGTTTCTTTTGTTAGAAATGGCTACATGAGCTAACCTCGGATTCCAAGATAGTAACTCTCCTTTAATAGAACAACTTACTTTCTTTCACGATCATACCCTACTTATTCTAGTTATAATCACTGTTTTAGTAGGTTATTTAATAACCGCCTTGTTATTCAACACCTACACTAACCGTTACCTGTTAGAGGGTCAAGCTATCGAAGTGATTTGGACAATTCTCCCTGCTATTATCCTTGTGTTTATCGCCCTACCTTCTCTCCGGCTACTATACTTATTAGACGAAGTCAGCGACCCCTCCCTTACCCTTAAAACTATCGGACATCAATGATACTGAAGCTACGAATATTCTGATTTCCTAAACCTAGAATTTGATTCTTATATAATCCCCACTCATGAAATTTCTAACGGGGTACCACGGTTATTAGAAGTAGACAACCACACTGTCCTCCCCCTCAATACCCAAATTCGCGTTTTAATCACCGCAGCTGATGTTTTACACTCTTGGGCTGTACCTTCTCTCGGCGTAAAAGTAGACGCAACTCCAGGGCGTTTAAACCAAACAAGATTCATTTCTAACCGCCCTGGGTTATTCTACGGTCAATGTTCAGAAATTTGTGGTGCAAATCACAGCTTCATACCTATCGTTATCGAAAGTGTACCAACTCCTACCTTCATCTCCTGAGTAGTTTCCTCGAGAGAATAATCACTAAGTGTCTGAAGCAAGTTGTGGTCTCTTAAACCACCCATAGTAAATTAGCACTTACTCTTAGTGAAAGGATTAGTTAAAAATAACATCAGCATGTCACGCTAAAATTACCAAACTATTGGTATCCTTTAATTCCACAAATAGCCCCCTTAAGATGACTCTTACTATTTATATTATTCTCTTTAACCCTAATTTTATTCAATCTAATAAATTACTTCGTCTACCAACACGCTGCACCCACGTCAAGAAGAGTAAAATCTAATTTAACTAACCCTCTTAATTGAAAATGATAACAAACCTGTTTTCTGTTTTTGACCCTTCAAGAAGAATCTTTAACTTATCCTTAAATTGACTTAGCACCTTTCTTGGTATCCTAATATTACCCTTTGTGTATTGATTTATACCCTCTCGGTACTCCACTCTGTGGTGTAAAATAAGCCAAATCCTACATAAGGAGTTTAAAACTCTCCTGGGCCCAACGAGATACCCTGGTAGTACCTTCATCTTTATCTCTATATTTTCAATAATCCTCTTTAATAACTTCCTAGGCTTATTCCCCTACATCTTTACTAGCTCTAGCCATCTTGTATTTACCTTGGCCTTGGCTCTCCCTCTTTGACTTAGCTTTATAATCTATGGGTGAATTAACCATACCCAACACATACTCGCTCACCTAGTCCCTCAAGGGACTCCCGCTGTTTTAATACCTTTTATGGTTTGTATTGAAACAATTAGAAATATTATCCGACCCGGAACACTCGCAGTACGACTTGCTGCTAACATAATTGCAGGCCATTTACTAATAACCCTCTTAGGTAATACTGGGCCTAGACTCTCTTTAATACTCCTCTCTTTCCTCTTAATTGGACAAATCGCGTTATTGGTCTTAGAATCCGCAGTTGCTATTATTCAATCCTACGTGTTCGCAGTCCTCAGAACCCTATATTCTAGTGAAGTAAATTAATGTCCACACATAGTAACCACCCTTATCATCTAGTTGACCAAAGACCTTGGCCCCTTACAGGGGCTATCGGTGCCATAACTACCCTAAGAGGGTTAGTTCAATGGTTTCACCAATATAATACAATTCTACTTAATATTGGGCTTTTAATTACAACCCTCACAATACTCCAATGATGACGAGACATCACTCGAGAAGGAACATATCAAGGTCTTCACACTTACATCGTTACCCTTGGTCTACGATGGGGAATAATTCTATTTATTGTCTCAGAAATTTTCTTTTTCATTTCCTTCTTTTGAGCTTTCTTCCACAGAAGCCTTGCACCAACAGTTGAAATCGGAGCTGTATGACCTCCCTCCGGCATCTCCCCCTTTAACCCTCTCCAAATTCCTTTACTAAACACTGCTATTTTATTAGCTTCAGGTGTAACCGTAACCTGAGCTCACCACGGACTAATAGAAAGTAACCACACCCAAACCTTGCAGGGGCTATTCTTTACTGTCATCCTTGGTATCTACTTTACAATCCTCCAAGCTTATGAGTATATTGAAGCACCATTTACCATCGCAGACTCCGTGTATGGTTCAACATTCTTTGTTGCTACAGGATTTCACGGATTACATGTTATTATTGGAACAACGTTTCTCCTTGTGTGCTTACTGCGACACTTCTCAGAACACTTCTCTCCCGAACACCATTTTGGGTTTGAAGCAGCCGCCTGGTACTGACATTTCGTTGATGTAGTTTGATTATTCCTTTATATTTCTATCTACTGATGAGGTAGTTAACTTTCTTAGTATATTAGTATAGTTGACTTCCAATCAACTGGTCTGGTTCCCAGAGTAAGTAATAATAGTTATCCTCTCTACAGCGCTAATCCTAATTACGATTACTACAATAGTAATAATTTTAGCCTCTCTACTATCCAAAAAATCCACCATAGATCGTGAAAAATGTTCACCTTTTGAGTGCGGGTTTGACCCAAAAAGCTCTTCCCGACTACCCTTCTCTCTGCGATTCTTCCTAATTGCAGTCATCTTTTTAATTTTTGATGTAGAAATTGCCCTACTATTGCCCCTTATTATCCTCTTTTCTAATGTTAATATTACTAGATGATTCCTTGTAAGTATCTTCTTTCTAAGAATTCTCCTGATGGGTCTTTATCATGAATGAAACCAAGGAGCCCTAGGATGAGCCCAATAGGGTAGTAATTAAATATAATATTTGATTTGCGTTCAAAAAGTGTTGCCTAACAACCTACCTTAAATAAGAAGCGATAAATTGCACCCAGTTTCGACCTGGATTTAGATGTCTACATCCTTATTTTTAGATGAAGCCAAATTAGAGGCTTATCACTGTTAATGATAGAAATGAAACTCAATTCCATTTAAGAAATGTGTTTGAACACGAAGAAGCTGCTAACTTCTTCTTTAGCGGTTAGAGCCCGTTAACATTTCTACCTTTGTAGTTTACTCAAAACATTACATTTTCACTGTAAAAACAAGTTATGCTTTTTAGG